TTATTCTCATTACTTATTGTAATCAACAAATCTTTAACTTTATAACATAACTCTATTCTATAACATAATTCATTAGAATGATAACTTATTACAATGAAATTATACAGTAGCTTACTTTTTTATTATAAAGCGAGATCATATCTCTATTCTTCTCCGCTCAAATCTGAATCCAAAGACTGGAATTTTATGAAAAAACCTAAAGCCCCTTATCGGATTTGAACCGATGACTTACGCCTTACCATGGCGTTACTCTACCGCTGAGTTAAAAGGGCCTCTTTGATTCAATTCCTGAATTAATTACTATGCAGATAAGATATATCTATACTCTAATACATAACTCTGATACATATATATTATATATAAGTACATGCAATAGACTCATACTCATAGTGGTTGCTAGTGGACTGAGAATTTGCATTTCACTAGTGAATGAATATAGGCTCAAAATAAATGGGTTTATTTATATTGCATAAATATCAACCAATGCAATGAATTGTTTCAAGGCCGGGCCTAATTACCCTTTTCGAGAACTTCTTTGATCCCCTCTTTCCATATTTTATTTATCGTTTGTGTTTGTTAATTTCCTGGTTTAGTATGATAGGCATATCACATCTTATCTTAACAATGAATGAAAGTGGGAGAAATTTAATGAAGTTCAATCCTTTTTCTGGCAGACAACTCACTCCTAGAAATATATACCTTCATATTTTTTCTATTAAATATATTATATATTTCATATTATCCTTATATTGACAATTTCAACAAACTGTTCATACTATGAGCATAGTATGATGGCGTTCGGGCAAGCATGCCCCCATCGTCTAGTGGTTCAGGACATCTCTCTTTCAAGGAGGCAGCGGGGATTCGACTTCCCCTGGGGGTAGGGTACTACGAAAGGAAGTTGATCATGGATTATCAATAGATTGAGAATTGATTTGTCCGGGGTCGATGCCCGAGCGGTTAATGGGGACGGACTGTAAATTCGTTGGCAATATGCCTACGCTGGTTCAAATCCAGCTCGGCCCAAGGATTCGCTGAGCCAAGATCACATTATATAATCCTATAGCTAGCTATAGAAAGAATAAGAAAAAACTTTCAGATATACTCCTCTTTTTTGTTCTCATAAATTCTGATCTTTTTAATAATCTAGATTCATATCACGATCTGTAAGTCTAAAGAAAAGAGCAAAGAACCTAAAAGACTCTTTTTGTTCATTGAACGATGGATTCTCAATCGTTTTGGCAATAACAAAAGGATTCAATTAATCCCTAACACCTTATTTTTATTTTTTGGGGATTGTAGTTCAACTGGTCAGAGCACCGCCCTGTCAAGGCGGAAGCTGCGGGTTCGAACCCCGTCAGTCCCGACATACCCTTTTCTATGAAAGGGGCGATGAAAGAGGGATAAGGAGCATAATTTTTAGATCATTAAAAAAACGGAGCATAATTTAGAACTTAACCCTGTCCTTCTTTCCATTTCCCCTCGATTCTTTGTTTGTATTTGTAACCAATGAAAGCGGAAACGCAGTTAGATGATATTTCATTAGATGCTTGTACCCGGAAGGCTAGAGTTTTTTCGAAAAAGAATGAAAAAAAAGGGCATTTTTTATTTGATTAAAAAGATTCGGTATGGATAAAAGATCTTCTTATGTTATACAATTCTGGACGGTGAATCGATTTGCTAGCTCAGATATTGTTAGTCACGATATTGGGCCGAGTCAATATCATTATCATCGAGATGTAATTCATCCCATTGAATTTACAGGCGAAAGGTTTATCATCTCTATGGGATTAAATCCCGAGTTATTGTGAAGTAAAAAAAAACGAAAGATGAGATTATGGAAGTAAATATTCTTGCATTTATTGCTACTGCACTGTTCATTCTAGTCCCTACTGCTTTTTTACTTATCATATATGTAAAAACAGTCAGTCAAAATAATTAAGTTGAATGAAACTTGACTTCGGAGTTCTTAGCAAGGATTCCCTTTTTTCTTTTTCGTCTTAAATGAAATGAGCGGACTAGAATCCGCAGTATTCTATGAGATCGGATAGTATGGTAGAAAGAAATATATGACTCTTTTCTTTCTACCATACTATTTTTTTTGAGTATTAGACAGTTAAAAAAGCGAACTCAATTTCGTAGTACCCTTAGAGTCCACTTCTTCCCCATACTACGAGTGAAAGGGAAAATGTAAAGACTACCATTAAAGCAGCCCAAGCTAGACTTACTATATCCATGTGACTTGTGTCCCCTATCTCTATGAATATGCAGGAATTATTCCATTATTGCTCACTAATAATAGTGGAATCAATGGTGCAGAGTCAAAAAAAAGGGGGGGTGTTCTGCACTGTTGATGAACTAATTCCCTAAACCCATTTATTCTTAATATGATTTCTAGTAGAATCGGGAAACATTAAGCCCAAGCAAAATAACAACAGGTAGTGACGTCCTTCCAAGTATCGAGGGGATGTTACTAATAGAACATGTAAGATAATAAAATATCCGGTGTTTCTTTTTTCGACCTTACTAAATAAAAGGCATAAAAATAGGGAATCAAGACGGATCGCTATCCATCACAATCACAGACCTCCATTCCCCATTTGATCTAATCCTTACCCTCTCCCGATTCTGTCTTTTAAACAATCGTAAACTAGTCTAGTCTTGACTAGGACTAAGGTTACTGAATAGAAAAGAAAAAAAGTGCCAATCGAATTCAAGGCCTAGTTAGTAGACACTCCAGTGGAAGGGCTATCAAGACTTACCGATCACTCTAATCTTTTCTTTTGGTGAATCCTTGGCGCAAGTATTTACAGCCCTCTACAGATGTTTAGAATCAAAGAAGTATCAAAAGCCGCCCTCCCCTGGAGAATAATTCGTTGAGTTATATCAGTAGAAGAGACTAAGGATTTTTTAGTCTTGTGTTGAGCAGGCGACACCCGGATTTGAACTGGGGAAAAAGGATTTGCAGTCCCCCGCCTTACCACTCGGCCATGCCGCCAAACTGATACAAAATAGATGAAAATATCCCCCCTTAATATCTTCCCGAAAAAAAAAATAGAACCATTAACTATCGGCTGTGAATTCACTAAATATTATTGGATTTGTATCTAAAATAGTGTTTCCTTAATGACATAAGAAAATAACAATTGATATATATACATAACTAATCCGTTTTTTTTTTGAGACTTCTCGATTTCCATTATAATAGCAATTATGAGTATATGTAAACCCTATAAGATAGATTGTTACATAAGATATATCTGGGTATATCTTATCCATATGATGCCTATAGGGCATAAGGAGGAATTTCTTGGGTGTCAATTTTTCATTAAATAGATGGAATATAAAAAGATGGAATATAAAATCGAAATTTGGATACAGCACGGCCTACGTTGCTCCAATAGAACTTCTATAAAATAAAGGAGGTGACAGATAAGATATATAGTGCACGTGTTTAATACATAGACTTTTCTTACGCACTTCGATTCTATTCTATGATCGCTATGATCTATGACTTCGACTCAATACTAAAACTAGGTAAAAATATCTTCCTTCTCTGCAAATATTTTTTTGAACAACCGAACCCATTGATTGGTTAAGTGCTAAAAAAATGAGCTCTCTATTTTATTCTGTCTTAATCTTAGCGAATAGATAAAATTCTGAAGACATTATCTTTTTCTGATATCCAGTGAGAGATTGGAATATGTAATATCATAATAATGGTAGAAATTTTATCACTTTTTTTTCATAATCGACTATAATCTCTAAGAAAAAATCGATCAGAAAACGTCATAATTATAAGTGGCATTTATCAATTCTTTATTCGTTTGTATCTGTTGCAAATTCCATTCGAATTTGAGTAGAAAATGATATTTATTCTTCCGTTCATACGTATTTAATACATTACATATATGTATTAGTTGGGTCAAATTTCATGTGATTCAGTAAACAGAATATAAATCCCATCATTGCTAGATCGATTCATATGATTCGATAAAGAATGATCCAATACAATAGTGGGGTTTTTCGCTAAATGGGAAATAAAATAAAAAATGCTCCGGGATGGAAATGAGGAAATGTCTACAATACCTGGATTTAATCATATACAATTTGAAGGATTTTGTAGGTTTATTGATCAGGGCTTGACGGAAGAACTTTATAAGTTTCCAAAAATTGAAGATACAGATCAAGAAATGGAATTTCAATTATTTGTGGAAACATACCAATTGGTAGAACCGTTGATAAAAGAAAGAGATGCTGTGTATGACTCACTCACATATTCTTCGGAATTATATGTATCCGCGGGATTAATTTTGAAAACCAGTAGGGATATGCTAGAGCAAACAATTTTTATTGGCAACATTCCTCTAATGAATTCCCTGGGAACTTCTCTAGTAAATGGAATATACCGAATTGTGATCAATCAAATATTGCAAAGCCCTGGAATTTATTACCGGTCAGAATTGGACCATAACGGAATGTCGGTCTATACGGGCACCATAATATCAGATTGGGGAGGCAGATTAGAATTAGAGATTGATAGAAAAGCACGGATATGGGCTCGTGTAAGTAGGAAACAGAAAATATCTATTCTAGTTCTATCATCAGCTATGGGGTCGAATCTAAGCGAAATTCTAGAGAATGTTTGCTACCCAGAAATTTTTTTGTCTTTCCTGACTGATAAGGAGAAAAAAAAAATTGGGTCAAAAGAAAATGCCATTTTGGAATTTTATCAACAATTTGCTTGTGTAGGTGGGGATCCAGTATTTTCTGAATCCATATGTAAGGAATTACAAAAGAAATTCTTTCAACAAAGGTGTGAATTAGGAAGGGTTGGTCGACGAAATATGAATCGGAGACTGAATCTTGATATACCCCCTAACAATCGATTTTTGTTACCGCGAGATATATTGGCAGCTGCAGATCATTTGATTGGGATGAAATTTGGAATGGGTACACTTGACGATATGAATCATTTGAAAAATAAACGGATTCGTTCT